TCGCTTTAGCCAAAGATCTTATTAAGGGAATAATTGGAACTATTGTATCAAGTTTTTTCATAACAATTTCTATTAGAAATGAATTCTCTAGCATTTGACTCCGTACCACTGAAAAGTTTAGTCGTACATTTGAAAGATAGCCCCCCCAAAAAAAATGAAATGAATTCTCAAATAATTCGTTTATTTGGATCATTCGGGGTTGAGACCAAATATCAAAATAACATTGCCAGAAATAAATGAGATAGTATTTCCATTTATTCATCAAAAAGGGCGCATTCTTTGAAGCAAAAATGGATTTTCCTTGATATCTAACATAATGAATCAAAGGATCCTTGAAGAATGATAAGGTAGACGAAAAATTTTTAGAAAAGACTTCTACAAGATGTTCTATTTTTGTATAGAAATAGATTCGCTCAAAAAAAACGCTAAAAGAGTTTAATCGTAAATGAGAGGATTTTTTACGTAAAAAAAGGAAGATGGATTCGTGTTCACATACATAAAAATTATATAGGAACAAGAAAAATCTTGGATTACTTTTTGAAAAAGTAAAAATAAGTTTTTTTTGAGTAATAAGACTAGTCCAATTACAATACTCATAAAGAAACAATCTTAATAAATGAAGGAGGGGTGGATCTTTCACCCAGTATCGAAGAGTTTGAACTAAGATTTCCAGATGGATAGGATAGGGTATTCGTACATCGGAAAAAAATTTTAAATATGTAAATTTATCCTCGAAAAAGGAAAAAATGGAATGAATTGATTGCAAATTATTAAAAGATTTTACGATTCCCGCCTGCTCTAAAGAAGAGCTTAATTGTCGGGAAAATGGAATTTCCATGACAATGGCAAAACCCTCTGATATTATTTGAGAATATAAATTCTTGTTATACCCCCAAAATTGATTTTTACTTGAATCGTTATCAAAAAGAATCAAATGATTCTGTTGATATATTCGAGTAATTAACCGTTTTACAATTAGTAAGCTAGATTTCTTATCATAATCCACATTTTCCGACAAAATATATCGATTTCTATTAAAATCATGACCAAGGGCGAGTCCATAAATATACTCCCGAAAAATAAGGGGGTATAGGAAGTTCTGTTGACGAGATCTATCTAGTTCTAAATATCTTTGATATTTTTTCATTTTTAAAATTCAATCTTGTCAAAGGATCAAAGATTTATTGGATTACCGATCCAATACATAGTGCGATACAGTCAAAACGTGGTATTTATAGATATTCGAATTAAAACGAATTCTGAATAGATACCTAGAAAAAAATGATCAACGGATTCTCTCCACTTGCTCTTTCCACCTAATTTTTCTAGGATAACAAGCTAGTTCGAAATCCTTTATTTTATCAGCCTAATCGCTCTTTTGATTTTGGAAAAAAGATATCTTTATCAATATACTCTTTCTTCTACACATTGATCGCCACCCCATAATGGAGAATAGCTAATAATTAGGACTCATAACAAAAAGAAATAATCCATTCATGGGAAAAGCTTTTCCCGCATCAAGCACTAATATATTTTTAACGTCCAATTAGATGGGGGAATCATTCGATTAAAAAAAATGAAAGCTCGTTGCTTTTAGTTTCTCTATAATTGGAGTTGCCAAGTTCTATCCCTTTATTACTTAAACCCAACTGAATCTTTTTTGTTCCGAGCCACGAATTCAAACAAAAAAAAATGGTCCGATCCAATAAGAATGAAATCCTTTTAGGATTCGCTATTGATACGACATGCTGCTTTTTCCATTCATTCCTTTCTGGATCAGTCGTGGTCTTACAAACCCTACCGAGGTTATGGACGAAACAATTGCTTCATAAAAATGTGTAAAATAAAAAATGGAGTCGCACTTAAAAGCCGAGTACTCTACCATTGAGTTAGCAACCCCCTCCCCCCTTCAAAAAAGAAATAGGAAAAATAGGATGGGTAAATAAAAAAAAAGATGGACCAACCTTTTCTTTGTCGAAAGTGGTATCCTTTATTCAATTCAAATTAAATTCATTCTTTTTTTTATCTATTTTTTTATTTACCCTTGAATAAAAAAGGAGCTTCATGTTTGTATCACAGAAAGTTTAACGAACTCACTATTTGCTAAAGATTGCCTCTGTAACGTGAATAAATCGATCGATTTATTCACGATCGGATTATATATTGTTCTCAATACTGTTGTCAATATTCGTGTTGAAAACATAGAATCGCGAAAAACAAATGAATTCAAATTCGAAAAAAAAAAATGAAATATTAACAAATTGGATCTTATTTTTAGTAATTTATTTCTATTTATAGAAATAAATATATTCTATTTTTTGTCAATATTCTTAATAATCTTTTATTTCGAAAAATTTGGAAATTTTTAATTCAATTTTTTATATTTCTCTTTATTGAAATACTCCAATTTAACTATTCCATATCCATTTTTTTGTATACTCTAAATCTCTAGACTCTAATATATATCTAATAGATAAGATCTATCTAATCAATTAGAATA